TCGTTTAAAAGAATATTTTTAGTGTAGAAAGTCTCAAATTCAGGATCTTCCGCTGCACGGATTTCCTGGGAAACAAAGTCATAGGCACGTAAGTTCAGAGCTAGGCCAACTACGCCAATAGCACTCATCCATAAACCGGTGACGGGTACAAATAGCATAAAGAAATGTAACCAACGTTTATTGGAAAAAGCAACACCAAAGATTTGGGACCAAAAGCGGTTAGCAGTGACCATTGAATAAGTTTCTTCAGCTTGAGTTGGATTAAAAGCACGGAAGGTATTTGCACCATCACCATCTTCGAATAGAGTGTTTTCTACGGTAGCCCCATGAATAGCGCATAGCAGAGCCGCACCTAATACTCCAGCAACTCCCATCATATGAAATGGGTTCAACGTCCAATTATGAAATCCTTGGAAGAAAAGGATGAATCGAAATATAGCTGCTACGCCAAAACTCGGTGCAAAGAACCAACCAGATTGTCCCAGTGGATAAATAAGGAATACAGAAACAAAAACAGCGATTGGACCAGAGAATGAAATTGCATTATAAGGACGCAATTGAACAGACCGAGCAAGTTCAAATTGACGTAACATGAAACCTATTAGTCCAAAAGCCCCATGGAGAGCGACAAAAGTCCACAGACCACCTAATTGGCACCAACGAGTAAAATCCCCTTGTGCTTCCGGGCCCCATAGTAGCAACAAAGAGTGTGCTAAACTATTGGCAGGGGTGGAAACTGCCGCGGTTAAGAAATTGCAACCTTCCAAATAGGAACTAGCCAATCCATGGGTATACCAAGAAGTTACAAAAGTAGTCCCTGTAAACCACCCCCCTAAAGCAAAATAAGCACAAGGAAAGAGCAATAGGCCGGACCATCCTACAAAAACGAAACGGTCTCTTCGTAACCAGTCGTCCATAATATCAAATAGATCATTTTCTTCTTTAGGAATTCTACCAAGGGCTATAGTCATAGTGATCCTCCTATTCAATTACTTCAACCATTTCCGAGCACCTCATCTTATTTCCAAGGCATATGATAATTTGATTATCTGTAGACGATTTCTTTCTCGTTTAATGCCCTTTTTCAATGGTCTCGAAGATAGAAATTTTGGATTTGTATCTATGGGGTCACAACCGAGGTCGTGGTAAATTCATGAATTTCATTCGATTAATTTTTCTTATACTCTTCTCTTATACTATAGAAATAAGGAAATAAACATTTGAATTCAGTGTTATTCCAGGATTCCTATTTCAAAGCCTATCTTTTAAGACCCCTCTTTTCTCATTCGATTTTTATTGCATGGGTGGAAGAACAAAAATAGGATTCAGAAAAAAAAAAAAAAAAAAGAAAGAAAAATTGACTTTCGAAATCCATTTTTATGTGTAACGGAAAAGAGTTGGGATTTCTTCTTATTCCTATAGAACGTTTAGTAACAAGAATATGAAATCGTAAATAGTGAAAAATTCTTGTCTTGCGTGGTCTAAGTCTAAGGAAATACAAAAAATCCGGTTATACAACAATTTCATCCACATCGAATTTTTATATCAGAATAGCGGATAGAGGTATCATTCAAGGGGTCAGGTCTACTTACTTTAGCTTTCTTTCCAATTTTATGGTGGCTTTGATAAGAATCCTTTTTGCTTTGTTGATAAATAATCAAAAAAAAAAGAATTTTTTTATAACCTGCTTTTTTTATTCTAACAAGTCCTATACGGAAATGCCCGTAAGAGAAAATATATATAACTGTCTCTCAACCTATATCGAATTTAGGAAAGAAAAAACAAGAATTTTCTTCTTTTTTTTTATTATTAACATTAAGAAAAAAGAATATAACTAAAAAGGAATTGGCAATATAATTTTTATGCACTTTTCATTTTAAAATGAAAAAAAAAAAGAAGAATTTTTTGCAATCGTTATTTCTTGCCTCTGTTATATCACGAAAACCTTTCGATTTGGAACGGGGAGAGATGGCTGAGTGGACTAAAGCGGCGGATTGCTAATCCGTTGTACAATTTTTTTGTACCGAGGGTTCGAATCCCTCTCTTTCCGCCCCCTTGGATCATTTGGGACTTTCGAATTGTAAGGAATTCTGACCCCCGGATTTTTTCATAGATAAATGTACGAAATAAATCCAATTTGTAAGAAAAAATTCCCAAAAATTGGGGATTTTTACTCCTCACGCCCAGGATTACGTCCTGGGTCATTAGATAAGAATCCAAAGATAAAGAGAGAAACAAAGAATATCACTACTGTATAAACAAAAAGTTTGAGAGTAAGCATTACATAATCTCCAAGATTTTTTTTAAGGAATAGATTACCCGTTTTTCCTTACCACACAGATCCACTAGGATGGGTTTTGTTTATTTTGACACCTAAAAATGCAAAAATCAATTCTTAAAAAAATAGCAAGAATTCCTTTAGAATAAGCACTCTTATCAATATCAAAAATTCGTTTAGGTATTGTGTGGGTACCTAAAGGTACCCGCTCAACGTAGGTGCAGGGGGGTAGAAAGGCTGATCCAAGATTATTGCTGCAGCTATACATTCAATGTAGAAGAATTTTAATTTTAGAATCGAGGGTTCATAATATAAGACTTCTAGGCTCTTATCCATTTTTTTCTTTTTTGAAATAAATACATCATTCAATTTGGCGGACATAGACATAATAGTAAAGATTTCATCGAAAACTTACAGCAGCTTGCCAAACAAAAGCTAATAGAAAAAAGAATACAGGTATGACAGGCATAACATCCACGATTGGGTTGAAAATGGCATAAGCTTCGGGTAATTTGGCGAAGAAAAAACTAGTTGGATTTGGATAAAGAAAAGAGTTAAAACAGATACAGGTTAAACTAAGTATATTAGGCATAACAAGCATTTCGTTCTTGTAGAGTAGATAATTGGATTTTGATTGAGTTATTTTTCTAAGGGAAAAAGGAAAAGAAAAGGGGATTCAAAATCCTTTTTTCTTCAGACTTTCCCAAACACAAAATACCTCCTTGTGTTCGCATTCTCAAATGAGAATGGAAGAAATTCGACTTTCATATAATATCTTAATAGAATTCCATGTAATGATCAATGCATTTTTTGAATTCTATATTATCCGTATGTCTAGAATCCTAGCAAGAAAATATTCCTCATTTTTTAGGTAATTGAAGTGGGATTGACGAATAATATATAAACTAATACTGTTTATTAGTGTCGCATAAAAGAAATGGGGCGTGGCCAAGTGGTAAGGCAGCGGGTTTTGGTCCCGTTACTCGGAGGTTCGAATCCTTCCGTCCCAGATTTTTTCTGATGAAACGAAAGATAGAATCGTATTGTGCCCTGCACGACACAAAAGTTTATTAAAGAGAATAATTCTATCTTATGAACTCTTAGATTAGATGCATTTCTAGTCAAATTGATTATCTTTTATGTGTTTTGAAATTAGGACTTCTTAGATAAACTTTATACTCCATATCCATGAAGTGGAAATTCTTAAAGGATACATTTGACACCCAATGTGAAAGAAAAGAAGTACTCCTATTTCTTTTTCTCGAACTAAAGAACTAAAGTAAGTAAAAAAAAAAAAAAGAAAATAAAAAGGAGAGTATCCTAATTCTATGTTTCATGGCCAGATTAAAGAATAGGATGTTTTTAGTTTCAGCACAGGCCTTAAAACTTTTGACCAAGATCGGCGTGAGAAAAAAGAAAAGAGCTTCCATTCTACGGATAGGGACTCGATTTTTCTATTTTAGGTATTATCTGATTTGCAAATATCCATTTCTAAATCAATGGAACGCGAGGATTAGAGATAAATGCATATATTCTGTCTACTCGACTTTCGAATTGATTGAAAAAAAAAAATAATACTTTTTTTATTTTTTCTTTCTTTTTTTACTCGAGTCGAAAAAGTATGAGAATTTTTTAACTACCAAAAAACTGCCAATCTTTTCATTGGCATAGTTTATTTGGTTAATAGTTAATTGTTTTTGTTACAGAAAAATATATTAGTAATTAAATTAATTAAACTTTTTTGGGGTTGGTAGTTTATTTATTGAAGAAGTAGTTTATTTATTGGAGAAACAGAGTAGATCCTTCTCACTTTAGGATTGATCATCTCGAGTTTTCTGTTAAGGATGGAAATTCAATAATAAATAAGTCTTAAGCAAACTTTTTTATTCATCTTTTTCGAACTATGTTTCATTCATATGATAGAATATGGGTTTAAATAAATTGGATCTTTGCGGAGTCTTCCCCGATAAATACTTATTTCTTTTATCTTCATAGAAAGCAAGTTTGAATTAGTATACAAAACCAATGACTATTCATGATTCCATCCATATTGGATCAATTTTCGATACCACTTTGTAATAAAATTAGAGGAATGTTATGGTAAAACTTCGTTTAAAACGATGTGGTAGAAAGCAACGTGCGACTTGAAGGACATGATCAATTGTGGATTTTGCTCTCCATCATTTTCCATAATAATGAAAATGCTCTTAGCTCGACATAGTCTGTTTTATTTGTCCCGAATCGAATTTGCGCTGGGTTGTTTGTAAGTAAATAGTATACGATGGAGCTCGAGAGGACAGAATTTTTTTTTATCAAGGGAAAGAATCTAGGGTTAGTGAAAACTAATAAATTAGGCCAACTTTGTCAGTCTATCCTTAATATAGGTCAGTCTATCCTTAATATAGAAATCGAAAGGTTAAAATTAAGAAAAAAGTCCAATTTTGGAAGATTGGAAAAACTTTTTCGATTAAAAGTCTATCAGAATTAATCGTTCATATTCGATTTCTATAGAAGAGGGAAATGCTTTATCGAAGGAAATAAGAAAAAAAGAAAGGGTATGTTGCTGCCCTTTTGAGAGAAAAAAGAATAGGAATTCCCGAAGTAATGTCTAAACCCAAGGATTTCACAAATCAAAGATAAAGGATTCCGGAACAAGTAAACGCGATTTTCAACCGTCTCAACAATAGAATTAGATCAGAATAATGAAAAAAAAGTAAATTTGTTCGAGATAAGATAAAGAAAAGAGTTTATAGACGACTCAAAAAATTTCGAAGGATTTTTCTTTTCAAGTTTGTCAGTCAAAATTAGTCAACTTGAGTCATGAGTATAAATGAAATTGATTTTCTCTTTTCTGTAAGGAAATTAATGCAAGTCATAGTCTAATTTCTATCTACTTGTATTATAGATAGAGATTCGAATCATTTTCTCGAGCCGTATGAGGAGAAAACCTCCTATACGTTTCTAGGGGGGGCATTGTTTATCTACATCTATCCCAATAAGCTGTCTATCGAATCGTTGCAATTGATGTTCGATCTCGAAGAGAAGGAAGAGATCTTCGAAAAGTGGGTTTTTATGATCCGATAAAGAATCAAACTTGTTTAAATGTTCCAGTTATTCTCTATTTCCTTGAAAAGGGTGCTCAACCTACAAGAACTGTTTATGATATTTTAAGGAAGGCAGAATTCTTTAACGATAAAGAAAAAGAAAAAACTTTGAGTTAATTGAAGAACTAAATGAATAAATAAAGTAAGAGAGGGTCACTAGTACCCCTTAATTATTTAGACACAATTTGCCTCTTTCTTAGTCCTATTTTTTTTTACTGCATTTATGTCGTGCCAATCCAACAAAAGCCTATATTTTCTTTTTTTTTTTTGTATCTAATTGCTTTTCTTATCTTTGTATTTACATTGACAAAGGTCTATTGAACAAATAGAATCTGTAGATAGATGGATCTATTTATCGTCACTCAATATTAGGTTAGGTATTTCTGTCTACACTTCGCCTAAATGATAGGGTTGTCCTCCTTGCATGTACTCTCATACAAAATTTTTTTATTTAAAGAAATTCAAATTGCTAAAAAAACGACAATTTTTCCATTGTGATTGGAGCCGCTCCTTTTTTCACCTTAGTGAAATTTAACCGGATCTGTTCATTTTGGTATTTGTGTATTTTTTTTAATGGGCGCTAAAATTTTTCTTTTGATGTCTTGCTAATTCAATATTTTGACAGGGGCGTACGGTGTAATTCCATCGATTTTTGGATTTCGATCGTATCTAAGATCCTATTTTATCTGGGTTGCTAACTCAATGGTAGAGTACTCGGCTTTTAAGTGCGACTATGATCTTTTACACATTTGGATGAAGCAACAAATTCGTCCAGACTCTTGGTAGAGTCTAGAAGACCACGACTGATCCTCAAAGGTAATGAAGGGAAAAAATAGCATGTCGTAATAAAATCAATTTCTTTTTTTTTTTTTTGAATAAAAAAATTCCGATTTTCTAGGTCTAGCGAATAAATGGATAGAGCCTGGTTCTAATTCTGGTAAAATAAAAAGCAACGAGCTTAACTTCTTAATTGGAATGATTCCCCGATCTAATTAGACGTTAAAAATAGATTAGTGCCTGATGCGGGGAAAGGTTGGGTTTTACTGTCAGTGGACCCCTCACCTTTTTTTTTTAGAAATCCTAATTATTCTTGATTATGGATTGAAAAGGAATGTTATGAATTGAATGTGTAAAAGAAACAGTATATTGATAAAAACACTGTATTCCAAAGTCAAAAGAGCGATTGGCCTGCAAAAATAAAAAAAAGATTTGTTCTTTTTTTGTAATTAAAACAAACAAAAACGAATTCGATAGAAAAGGAGCTAAAAAAGAAAAGATCTATGGATTAGACTTCTTTCCAGGGTTTGTATTAAAAAATGCAACATCCTGTTTTGACCATATTGCACTATGTATCATCATTTGATAAACCGAGAAATACTTTTTTCTCTGATTCAAGTAGAAATACAAATGGAAAAATTCGAAGAGTATTCAGAAAAACAGAAATCTCGTCAACAATACTTCATCTACCCACTTCTCTTTCAGGAATATATTTATGCATTTGCCTATGATTATGGATTAAAAGGTTCTGAACCTGTGGAAATTCTTCGTTGTAATAACAAGAAATTTAGTTCACTACTTGTGAAACGTTTAATTATTCGAATGTATCAGCAGAATTTTTTGAGAAATTCGGCTAATCGTCCTAACCAAGATCGATTGTTGGATCACACCAATTATTTGTATTCTGAGTTTTATTCTCAGATTCTATCTGAGGGGTTTGCGATCGTTGTAGAAATCCCATTCCCACTAGTAGAATTATCTTGTCCAGAAGAAAAAAAAATACCAAAGTTTCAAAATTTACAATCTATTCATTCACTATTTCCCTTTTTAGAAGACAAATTTTTGCATTTAGATTATCTATCACATATAGAAATACCCTATCCTATCCATTTAGAAATCTTGGTTCAACTCCTTGAATACCGGATCAAAGATGTTCCATCTTTGCATTTATTGCGATTCTTTCTCAACTGTTATTCGAATTGGAATAGTCTTATTACTTCAATGAAATCCTTTTTTCTATTTTCAAAAGAAAATAAAAGACTATTTCGATTCCTATATAACTCTTATGTATCAGAATATGAATTTTTCTTGTTGTTTCTTCGTAAACAATCTTCTTGCTTA